ATATATGACATATTATATATGTCATATATGTGTGGACATATTGCGTGCGTATCAGGAATAAAAAAATTGCGGATATGGTCGAATGGTAAAATTTCTCTTTGCCAAGGAGAAGACGCGGGTTCGATTCCCGCTATCCGCCCACGCTCATACTATACTATATAGTATAGTATATACTATAATATTTCTTTTATAGTATTAGTATTTCTTTGAAAAAAGAGGCATCATGCTATGAAATAATTAATGATATAACAAATAAAAAAAATCTAAGAGACTAAATTCTTACTAAAGCTAAAGAAATTTAAGTATAAACATATTATGTTAGAGAAATTAAACATTTCTTTCTAGTTTGGAAAAAAGAATGAATATGGTATTTTAATATGGTATTTTACTAAGATTATATGGTATTTTACTAAGATTTTCTATTTTATTTCATTGAAATCAAATTCAAATAAATTCTTAGAATGAATTTCATTTTTAATTGAAATTCTGCTTTAAGAAATTTTTATTTAAATGATATGAAAAAAAAGTAAACCTATTTCTATTTCATAAAAGAAATATATATGGGAGCATAAGGAATCGAACCTTTTTCTATTTTAATTAGAATAGAATTTTTTCTATATTCTATACAATACAATGGAAAAAATTCTATTATTATCACAAGAAAATTTTTGAACCTAACCGAACCGGAACAAATTACGTTGCCTTCACAAATAATCTTAGATTCGTCAGAAGATTTGAAACCCAGATTGGTAATTACCAATGGTAATTACTAATCGGTGACATCCCCATTTCCATCGATTTGCTATTAAAAACTAATAGCAAATGATATTGAGTCGATTCGAGGCAAGTGTTCGAATCTATTATGACATAAGCATAAGATGCCCAACGGATTTTTTTTAGATCTTGAAAAAAGAAAATACCTTCTCAGTATTATGAATAGAATATTTAATTTCTAATTAATATAGTTTTAAATGTTAGCCATGATGCCATTTATCAATATTTTTGAAGCAGGATCGAAGTTGTTTATATATTAGTATATAATATATATATATATTTTTTTTATTTTTTGAGGCTATCATAAAATACTTCATATAAGTCTACTTTCATAGAACATAGAACATAGTATCTTTCTTTGTACTTAAAGAAGAATCAAGTACAAATCAAAAGATATCCGATTATTTTATTTATTAGAATAGAAGATAGAAAAGAGAATTTGAAATGTCTTTTTTGTGTGTTAACTTATCTTGTTCTTTTTTTCTATCACTAGATTTTAGAAAAATCTTTTTACTAATATTAAAAATAATCTAAGAATATTATAATTACTAAAATAGTATTAAATTCTATAATTATCAAAGTGATTATACTAATCAAATAGTATTTTGTAAAAATATATGGGTATAGTTACCTATTCATATATATTCATCTGCATATTGTATCTTTTTTTGTAATTGACAACAAAGATAGATTAAGTCACGCTATATCCTAATTTTTTTTTATTAAATATTTTCAATGCAGTCCAAAATAAAAGCAAAATTCGTTCTAACTAGAGATTTTATATATAAGAGAGAAAATGCATTAGAATCTTTGTAATTTTTTCTATTCTGGGGTTTATATATAAATGAAAATTTTATTATAATTCCTAATTGAAAAAAATTTGACTTTTTCAAGTAATTTATACTAATATACTAAAATAGTAATATACTAAATTTAAGAATTTAAGATAAAAAAAATCCAAAATGAAATCAAGAATAATTAGAATTAAAACTAGAATTAAAATTCTAGTTAATGGTTCCAATTTGACCTAAATTTTGGGATCTATAAATCCTTTTTTTATCAATTCAAATCGATTGAAGAATTCTTCAATAGATAAAGGAAAGAAGTTCTTAAAGAATATGTATGTGTTTTGAAATAGAATTAATTATTTCAATTGAATTCAATAAAAAACAAAAATCCTCCCCCCTTTTTTTGGAAGGGGATAAGCAAAATAAATAGGATTAAAACAAAAAAAGAAAAAAGAATTGAATCATTTTTCTCGATTTTGAATTAGATTTGGCGACATGGCCAAGCGGTAAGGCAGGGGACTGCAAATCCTTTATCCCCAGTTCAAATCTGGGTGTCGCCTTTTCAACAAGATATTGAAAATTTCTTTTTCTATATCCTACTAATAAAATTTGAACAAATTTTTGTTCTTTATAATTAATAATTAGAGACAAAGATTTTCTTGATACTGGATTTCTCTAATTTCTCGTTCGAGAAAATAGAAAAACTTGTCCAGTGGAATTCAAAAAAATAAAGGAATAGGTTTAAGATTTGTAGTGACAGCTCCTCTTTCTCTCATAGAAAGAGAGACAGTAAGTTTAGATTAAATAGAAAATTCTTAACGTATACAATACAATAATGTATTATTTATGTATCTTGATAATACATTTAGATATTTCTTAAAAAAAAAAAAGAGTTTGTATGTCAGATTTTTAAGGCTTTCTACGAGAGATTCTACCTAAAATTAAGCTAAGCACTTTCTATTTTTTAATTGGTTTATTAATAGCCTTATAAATCAGAATCGTATTTTGACTCTTCACTAATAATTGTATTATTATTATTGATCAATAATGGAATAATTACTTCATAGAAATAGGAGACACAAATTACATGGATTTAGTCAGTTTTGCTTGGGCTGCTTTAATGGTAGTCTTTACATTTTCACTTTCCCTTGTAGTATGGGGAAGGAGTGGACTTTAATTAGGAAGATTTTTTGAGAAATCATTCGAGTAATCGAATTATATCAATCAATTTTTTCTTTGATCTTTTTACATCAATGGATCTTGCAAAGCTTTATTCAATAAAAGCTTGTCTCTCTTTTACAAGATAATCTATAAAAAACTCTCTACTGCGATAGAAAAAAGTATATTCTACCGCAGTAGATCGTTTGTTTTAGTTAACACTTGGGATTCTCTTTTTTTTAATCACTTTCTTTTATTTCTTTATTTCTTTAATTATTGATAAGAATTTCTAATTCAAGTTTAAGTCAAATTAATCATTTTGGCTGACTGTTTTTACGTAGATAATAAGTAAAAAAGCAGTAGGAACTAGAATGAACAGTGCAGTAGCAATAAATGCGAGAATATTGACTTCCATAATCTCATTTTTCTTTTTTTTTTTTTTTTCGCAATAACTCGGGATATAATCCCATAAAAAGGAGATATTGAACTCCTTTAAATAAATGAAATTCAATAGGATGGTTTGCATCCTGATAATATTGCATCGGATCCTTTTTTTGAGTAAAGGATATCTGATCTATCAAATCGATTTATTGTTGAGAATTAAATAGTATAACATAGGAAGATCTTTTACCCATACTAGTTTGGTAATGGATTGGATTAGTCCTTTTCCACTTTTTGTGTCTTATAGCTTATTGTCTGCCTATTGTCTGTCTTCCTTATCTTAATATCCTTAATTTTTCTTATATTTTGAAATTTAATGCAATTAAGGATTTTTATTTAAATGACTGAAATTCTATAGGTCAGGTCAGTCACACACATATTCAAACTAAGACTAGAAGTATGATGGTAAAAAGAGAAGATAATAAAATCGAATATTCTAAGAAATTAACTGAAAAGGTTCATTTCTTCATTTTCTCTTTTTTTTTAGTAAGTCTCTCCTTTTTCGGATTTGGAATGGAATGCATATATTCCAAATTAAGTCTGCTACTTGAATGAAAATATTAAGTATAAAAAAAATCGGAACTAAAAGAGGTGTACTTTATTTAATATGAAGAGTACTTTGTTTGTTAAGGTAATTATACAAAGTTTATTCTTTATTAAGAAAGAAAAAAATAAAACTTTTTATTTTTATTTATAAAAAAAATAAAAACTTGTAAAATAGCATCATTTCATTGATCAAGAACAGTAAAAAAAAAAGTATGACGAGGGTCGATGGTATAAATAAAAGACTGAATGAATATAGTAAAACTTTTGATTCGTAGAATCAGGATATTAGAAATATATTTCTTATCAATCAATAGATAGTAGTCAAAAAAAAATGAGATTTCTGCATCCATATTTATCTGGGTAATAAATGCAAAACGAAAACAAAAGAGATATTCATTCCAATAAAATATCATTTCAATGATTATTAAAATTGTGAGATTTTGTTTTCTGCCTCCCTTTTTACACGAAAAAGAAAAGAAAAATGGATGAATATTTCGGATTCTAGTTCGGGACTGACGGGACTCGAACCCGCAGCTTCCGCCTTGACAGGGCGGTGCTCTAACCAATTGAACTACAATCCCAGCAAAGCAAGGTCTATGGTATAAATATTCATAAAGGTAATATGAATATCATCTCATTCAGCTATATGCTATACGAAAGTTCAAAATAATATTTTTATAATATTAATATATTCAATTAATAATATTATATTGACTCTAGTCAGAGTGAGACAGATTACTAGTAATCTTTTATTGTTTTATTCAAATTTTTTTATTCAAAAAAACAGATAATTTATCTGCTCTTTAAGAGCAATAAACTCTTTTTTTTTTTAATGAGACTTTATTAAAATGAAATGAAATTTCAGTAATAATTTACTGATTGAAACTTCAAAAACTTTCATGAATCTCAATTCTTAGAAAGAAAAATTGATAAGAATGCATATAGAATATGCATATCATATAAATACACAATATGCATATAAATACACGAACTCTTTTCATTAATTTAATGGATGGTTTGACATTTCCTTTTATTTAAAGTCCTTAATTAAATATTAATTAAAAGGAAATCTCAAATATCAAATATATATTACTAAATCTTATATAACATATATATTCATATAGTAGCATTTTTGGGCCGAGCTGGATTTGAACCAGCGTAGACATATCGCCAACGAATTTACAGTCCGTCCCCATTAACCGCTCGGGCATCGACCCTGGGTGGAAGGATTAATTCTAAGTTTAACGAAGAATTAATCCTATGTTTCTTAATAAACCCGTGAGAATTAAATTAATCTTAGGTTTATTGATTAATTATCACCTTACCAACTTTTTATCTTACCCCCAGGGGAGATCGAATCCCCGCTACCTCCTTGAAAGAGAGATGTCCTAACCACTAGACGATGGGGGCAAATCTGCCCACACTTCGTCATCAGTCAGTATTCAAATTATAATATGTATTTTTTTACTGTCAATAGACTTTTATATTATTTTACTTTATTCTTTCTTTTTTGATCATTTTTGTCATCATATTTTGATCATGTTTTTGATCACATTTTTTATTTTTTTATGACTTGATCCAAAAAGTATTCCCTATTCTTATGTTAAGATTGCGTATAATTTTTTGATTTTTTATGAACTATTCTATGCTAAAGCTAAATTATAATGATAAGAATTTAACGAAAAGAGCTTAGTTGAAGAATTCCTTCAATTCAGGTAGTTATGTAATGTAATCGGTCTACGAGAAGAGTACAATTTCTTTTTACTTCATAATTATTTTAATTTAAAGTAAATCGGAGCTCGTTGCTTCATTTGATGTTCAGATCAAATATGTCTATTACTACATGTACACTTTTTCATGTACACTTTTTCTATTTCATATTTCAAAAAGATTCGGTTTTTGCGTTCCTAGTATGAAATTCTTCTGAATAATATGAAATGTAGAACTTGAAATTTAATTATTATCATTTTGAAATTTAATTATTATCATTTTGAAATTTAATTATTATCATTTTGAAATTTAATTATTATCATTTTGAAATTTAATTATTATCATTTTGAAATTTAATTATTATCATTTTGAAATTTAATTATTATCATTTTTTTCTATTTTATATAGAAAAGATTCCATAATTGGAAGAAAGTAGCAGAATCATGTTTCAGGAATATTTTATCAATACATTTCCATTCCATTAATTTATACTTCTTGCAAATCCTCACGTTTTTTTTGGAATGAAAGAGGTTTTTCTTCATTATTCTATTCCACCTTTTGAAAAATAAAATCATTCTATTTCTATTCCACCTCTTTACAAAAAAAATAAAATTTCATAATCCTATGGGAGACATAAAATATATGGTACATTTTTTGTCAAATTATGGCCCACTGGTCATTCGTCCACAAAAGTTTATAAAAGATTGAAAAACTTTTGAAAAAATTCGTCATTCACCATATTGTTGAGCCGTTATCAACATTTATTTTTCCTACAAAAAAAAGAATTAATTCCAATCAAGATAGAAATTCTTGGAATGAAGCATCATCTGATGATGATGAATTAGATGAGGAGGACTCTTTATCATCAGAAGACTTTGATTCCAAGTCAGATGAGGACTCTTTGTCAGAGTCAAATGAAGGATCATCTGAGGAGGAATCAGATGTTGAGTCCTATTATATATAAATATAAGGACTTTTTCTTTTATCGAGAGTTAGAACATTATTCCAATTGGTCTTTAAGAAATCATATTATTCCGTTTATTTACCAGATTGATCGGTTCATAGAATACCATAAGCAAAAAGAAACTCTTTTTGCAACAAGTGTTCTCCAATTTACTAGAAGAAATGAAGAAATAAAGAAAAGAGTTACCTATTTCAAATCGTCAATCGATGATCCTTATCCATCAGAGGAGTTGGACCCATTGTACTCTTGCCATTATAAGTGGTTTGAGATGCAGTACTTCAAGTGGGATCTAACTCAATCAGAGGAGTTGGCCCCATCGTATTCACTCCCTTTGTCGGAATCCGAGTGGGAAGAGAGGGATTCGCAAATTAATGAGCTCCCTCCGAGATATCGTTGCGAATTGATTTCTTACTGGGTCCCGGGTTCTATTTTCTCGACTAAAATATCGAGAAATCCAAATATCTACCTTTCGGGACCAAAGGTGATAAAATTTCGGAGGTATTGCGTACTATATGAAATGAATCAATTTTTATCCAAATCAAATCCTTCATTTTATTTGGATAGAATAAAAAAGTAGTAATGGACATATATGGAGTTCACTAAAATTTCATGTGATTTATCAAACAGAATAGAAATTCCATCATTACTAGATTGATCTATAGATAGGGATCGTCAAGAAATAATGATCAACTAAAGGGATTTTTTTCGATAATAAATAAGCTTCAGATTAAGATGATTTGGAATGAAAATAGGGGAATGTCAACAATACCTGGGTTTAATCAGATACAATTTGAGGGCTTTTGCAGATTTATTACTAAAGGCTTGAGGGAAGAATTTGATAAGTTTCCAGAAAAAAAAATGAAAGATATAGATCAAAATATGGAATTTCTATTTTTTGTGGAAAAATATCAATTGGTAGAACCCTTGATAAAAGAAAGAGATGCTTTTTATGAATCACTTACATATTCTGCAAGATTATATGTACCCGCGGGATTAATTCGAAAAACCAGTATAAAAATGCAAAAACAAACCGTTTTTATAGGAAACATTCCTTTAATGACTTCCCAAGGAACTTTTATAATAAATGGAATATCTAGAACTGTAATTAATCAAATATTGCAAAACCCTGGTATTTATTATCGTTCAAGATTGGACCGCGAAGGAATTTCTGTCTATACGGCCACTATAATATCAGATTGCGGAGGAAGGATAAAGTTAGAAATGGATACAAAAGCAAGGATATGGGTGCGTGTGAGTAGGAAACAAAAGATATCGATTCTAGTTCTATTATTAGCTATGGGTTCGAATCTGAAAGAAATTCTAGATAATGTTCGTTACCCTGAGATTTTATTGTCTTTCGCAAATGATAAGAAGGAACTAAAAAAGATTAGTTCAAAAGAAAATGCTCTTTTGGAGTTTCACAAAAAGTTTTTTTCTAAAGAAGAGAAGGAACAGAAAGATATTGTATCTTCAGAGTCCTTATGTGAGTACTTACAAAAGGACTTTTTAGAAAAATTTTATAAAAAAAAATGCGAACTAGGAAAGATTGGTCGACGAAATATGAATCGGAGACTTAATCTCGATATATCTCAGGACAATATATTTTTGTTACCAAAAGATATATTGGCTGCTGCCGATCATTTGATTGAAATGAAATGGGAAATGGGTACACTTGATGATATGAATCACTTGAAGAATAAACGTATTCGTTCTGTAGGAGATCTTTTACAGGATCAATTTAGATTGGCTCTCTCTCTTTTAGAAAAGGCAGTTCGGAATACTATATCTGTAGCAATTTCTCGTAATAAATGGATACGAAGTCCTCAAATTTTGGTAACTTCAACTTCATTCAAAACTACTTATGAATCGTTTTTTGGTCTTCACCCCTTATCGCAACTTTCAGATCAAACTAATCCATTAGCACAAGTAGCTCATGGTCGAAAATGGAGTTTTTTGGGTCCTAGAGGACTGACAAGTCGGACTGCTAGTATTCAGATACGAGATATCCATCCTAGCTACTATGGACGTATTTGTCCAATTGATACATCTGAAGGTACTAATGTTGGACTTATTGGATCCTTAGCTATTTATGCACGGATTGGTCATTGGGAATCTATAGAAAGTCCGTTTTATAAAATATCTGAGAAATCAAGAAAAAAAAAAGGACAGATGGTTTATTTATCACCAACAAAAGATGAATATTATATGATAGCAGCAGGAAATTCTTTGGCTTTGAACCAGGGTATTCAAGAAGAAGAGGTTGTTCCTGCTCGATACCGTCAAGAATTCCTAACTATTGCGTGGGAACAGATTCATCTTAGAAGTATTTCTCCCTTCCACTATTTTTCTATTGGAGCTTCTCTTATTCCTTTTATCGAGCATAATGACGCCAATCGAGCTTTAATGAGTTCTAATATGCAACGCCAAGCAGTTCCGCTTTCTCAGTCGGAGAAGTGTATTGTTGGAACTGGCCTAGAAGGCCAAACGGTTGTAGATTCGGGGTTTTCACTTATAGCTGAGCATCAGGGAAAGGTCCTTTATACTGATAGTCAAAAGATCCTTTTTTCAAGGAATGGGAATACTGAAAGTATTCCTTTAGTTAAGTATCAAGGTTCCAACAAAAAAACTTTGATCCATCAAAAACCCCGGGTTCAGGGAGGTAAATGCGTTAAAAAAGGTCAAATTTTGGCGGACGGTGCCGCTACAGTTGATGGGGAACTCGCTTTAGGAAAAAACATATTAGTAGCTTATATGCCATGGGAGGGTTATAATTCTGAAGATGCAGTACTAATTAGTGAACGTCTGATATATGAAGATATTTTTACTTCTTTTTCTATTCGGAGATATGAAATTAAGACTTATATGACAAATCAAGGCCCTGAAAGAATCACTAAGGGAATACCCCATCTCGAGACTCATTTTCTCCGCAATTTGGATAGGAATGGGATTGTGATGTTGGGATCTTGGGTAGAAACAGGTGATATTCTTGTAGGTAAATTAACGCCAAGAGAGGATGAACCGTTTCCAGAGGACAGATTATTAGAGGCTGTGCTTGGCATAGATTTATCCAGTACAAAAGAAACTTCTCTAAGACTACCTATAGGTGGAAAAGGTCTAGTTATTGATGTGAAATGGATTGAGATGAACGATTCCAGTGATTTTTTAGAGATGGTTTCTGTATATATTTTACAGAAACGTCAAATCAAAGTAGGTGATAAAGTAGCTGGAAGACATGGAAATAAAGGTATCATTTCCAAGATTTTGTCTAGACAAGATATGCCCTATTTGCAAAATGGAACACCTGTTGATATGGTCTTCAATCCCTTGGGAGTACCTTCACGAATGAATGTGGGACAGATATTTGAATGCTCACTTGGATTAGCAGGGGATTTGCTAAAGAGACATTATCGAATAACACCCTTTGATGAAAGATATGAGCAAGAGGCTTCGAGAAAACTAGTGTTTTCTGAATTATATGAAGCTAGTAAACAAACAAAAAATCCATGGGTATTTGAGCCTGAATACCCTGGAAAAAGCAGAATATTTGATGGAAGAACAGGAAATCCTTTTGAACAACCTATTCTAGTAGGAAAGTCCTATATCCTAAAATTAATTCATCAAGTAGATGATAAAATCCATGGACGTTCTACTGGGCCTTACACACTTGTTACACAACAACCTCTTAGAGGAAGGGCCAACCAAGGGGGACAACGGGTAGGAGAAATGGAAGTTTGGGCTCTCGAAGGATTTGGTGTTGCTCATATTTTACAAGAAATCCTTACTTATAAATCTGATCATATTAGAGCTCGTAAAGAAATATTAAATACTATGCTTATTGGAGGAAGAGCACCTAACCCTGAGGATGATTTTCCAGAAACTTTTCGAGTACTCGTTCGAGAACTACGATCTTTGGCTCTAGAACTGAATTATTTCCTTGTATCTGAAAAGAACTTCCAGATTCATAGGAAGGAAGTGTGATCTGAATTAATAATTATTTCAATTTTTATGATTGACCAGTATAAACATCAAAAACTTCAAATTGGACCAGTTTCCCCTCAACAAATAAAGGCTTGGGCGACCAAAATTCTACCTAATGGGGAAAAAATAGTTGGAGAGGTAACAAAAAATGAGACTTTTCATTATAAAAGCAATAAACCAGAAAAAAATGGATTGTTTTGCGAACGAATCTTTGGACCCATAAAAAGTGGATTTTGTGGGTGTGGAAAGTATCGAGAGATTGGGGCTGAAAAAGAAAACCCAAAATTTTGTCAACAATGCGGAGTAGAATTTGGTAATTCTCGGATACGAAGATATCAAATGGGATACATTAAACTCGCATGTGCAGTGACTCATGTGTGGTATTTAAAAGGTCGTCCTAGTTATATCGCAAATCTTTTAGATAAATCCCTTAAGGAATTAAAAAGTCTAGTATATTGCGGTGTGTGATTTGATCAAAATTCTCATTTGACAGGTTCGAATTAAGAAACTGTCATCCCATTCGATCCTATTGGGATGCCCTAGCTCTGACATGTGTTTTGGAAGAAATAACATGAAACTTAGAATTTTTGGTATATTCTATACTTTTAATTTAAAGGGGAATTAATCCATGGTCGATTCTATAATAGATAAACCTAGTTATACCTTGTGAAAATCTTTTTTCATGAGATTTATCATTCCATTTAGAAAAAGATTTTGCTTAAGCAATCAAATATAGTATGGTTACAGAAGTTTATCCATCGCATATATGCTTCAAGTAAGGCATAACCGTCGAGGTGACTAGGGACCTAAAAGATTAAATGGAATGAGATATAGACAAATAAATCCCGTATGAATTCAAAAATCAGAAATCTTTACTTTAAGAGAATTCATTAGGGAAATAGACTACTCAATAATTTGACATTCTCATTTTAAGCAATTCATTTATCAAATTCAAGTAAAATAAGAATGAATCAATGAGAAATTAGTTTTAATTGGGAACTTGAGTAAAGAGTAGTTCTTTTTCATTTTTTATCTAAAAAAAGAAAGAACTTTTTTTTCTTTTTTTTAACTACTTGAGCCGGATGAGAGGAAACCTTCACGTCCGATTTGAAAGGGGGGAATCCTTTAGGAACCTATCTCGATTGTTCTTTTGCTAGGCCTACAGCTAAAAAACCAACTTTCTTACGATTACGAGGTTCATTCGAAGATGAAATCCAATCCTGGAAATACAGCATTCCGCTTTTTTTTAATACCCGAGGCTTCGAGAAATTTCGAAATCGAGAAATTGTGACAGGAGCTGATGCTATTAGAGAGCAATTAGCTGATTTAGATTTGCGAATTCTTATCGAGAATTCATTAGTAGAATGGAAAGGATTAGCAGTCCTGAAACCTACTGGAGATAAATGGGAAGATAGAAAAATTCAAATAAGAAAGAATTTTTTGGTTAGACGTATGGAATTAGCTAAACGTTTTCTTCAAACAAATATAGAACCTGAATGGATGGTTTTGTACTTATTACCAGTTCTTCCTCCCGAATTGAGACCCATTATTCAGATAGAAGGGGGTAAGCTAATAAGTTCGGATATTAATGAGCTCTATAAAAGAGTTATTGAGAAGAATATTCTTCTTAGCAATTTATTAAGTATATCTTCATTTATATCTTCGGACAGAGATGTTGTTGTTATAAATTCTCAGGCAAAATTATTACAAGAAGCTGTGGATATACTTCTTCATATTGGGGTCCGCGGACAACTGAGGTCAGATGGTTTTACTAAAGATAAAGATTACAAATCTTTTTCAGATATACTTGGAGGGAAAGAAGGAAGATTTCGTGAGACTTTGCTTGGTCGACGGGTTGATTATTCAGGGCGTTCTGTCATTGTTGTGGGTCCTTCTCTTTCATTATATCAATGTGGATTACCTCGAGAAATGGCAATAGAGCTTTTCCAAGCATTTCTAATCCGCCATCTAATTAGGAAACATTTCGCTACTAACATAGCGACTGCTAAAAGGCTGATTCAGGAGCGGGAAAAAGAACCTATTGTATGGGAAACACTTAAAGAAGTTATGGAGGGGCATCCTATATTATTGAATAGAGCACCCACTCTGCATAGATTAGGCATATTGGCTTTCCAACCCATTTTAGTAGAGGATCGTGCTATTTATTTACACCCATTAGTTTGTAAGGGTTTTAATGCAGACTTTGATGGAGATCAAATGGCTGTTCATTTACCTTTATCTTTGGAGGCTCAAGCAGAAGCTCGTTTACTTATGTTTTCTCATATAAATCTTTTATCTCCAGCTATTGGAGATCCTATTTGTGTACCAACTCAAGATATGCTTATCGGACTCTATGTATTAACCATGGGAATTCGTGAAGGAATTTGTGCAAATAGGTATAATTTACTTAATTGCAGAAACTATCAAAATGAACCAATTGACAATAAAAACTTTAAGTATAAAAAAAAAAAAGAACCTTATTTTTCTAGCTCATATGAAGCACTTGGAGCTTATCGGCAAAAAAGAATCAGTTTAGACAGCCCTTTGTGGCTCCGATGGAATTTAGATAAAGGTGTTGTTGGGTCAAGCGAAGTTCCTATTGAAGTTCAATATGAATCTTTGAGTACTTCTCATGAGATTTATGAGCATTATCTAATAATAAGAAGTACAAAAGATGAAATCCGTTGTATATATATTCGAACCACTATTGGTCATATTTCTTTTTATCGAGAAATAGAAGAAGCCATACAAGGGTTTAGTGAAATCCGAGTTTAGTCGAATCCGGTATATTCATACACTATCTAAACTCAAAAATTAGATTAGGTGATGCCCCGGGCAGCGAAATTCGGGTTTTTCCAATTTCATTAATATCATTTTTTCTGAATTTCTGCATAAATAGAAATCAAGACTAAAATAAAAGAAATTCTATCTTCGAACCACTCACTCATGTTTATTGTCGAATCCTACTCAGCAGAATATAGAAGAGGTTTTTATGAAAGAACAAGCCTTTTACAATAGAGTCTTAAATGGAACTGCTATGAAACGACTTATTAGCAGATTAATAGTTCATTTTGGAATGGCATATACATCGCATATCCTAGATCAACTAAAGACTTTAGGTTTCCATCAAGCCACTACTACATCTATCTCATTAGGAATTGATGATCTTTTAACAATATCATCGAAACCTTGGTTAGTTCAAGATGCTGAACAACAGAATTCTATTTTGGAGAAACACCATTATTTTGGAAATGTACACGCAGTAGAAAAATTACGTCAATCTATTGAAATATGGTATGCTACAAGTGAATATTTGAGACAAGAAATGAATCCAAACTTTCGGATGACTGATCCTTCTAATCCAGTCTATTTAATGTCTTTTTCGGGAGCTAGGGGAAATGCATCTCAGATACACCAATTAGTGGGTATGAGAGGATTAATGTCAGATCCTCAAGGACAAATGATTGATTTACCCATTCAAAGCAATTTACACGAGGGACTCTCTTTGACCGAATATATAATTTCTTGTTATGGAGCTCGCAAAGGAGTTGTAGATACTGCTATACGAACAGCAGATGCTGGATATCTTACTCGTAGACTTGTTGAAGTAGTTCAACACATTATTGTACGTAAAAGAGACTGTGGTACTATTCAAGGTATTTCCGTCAGTCCTCAAAATGGGATGACAGAAACCTTTTTGGTCCAAACACTAATCGGTCGTGTATTAGCAGATGATATCTATATTGGTCTACGATGCATTGCTACTCGAAATCAAGATATTGGGATTGGACTGGTCAATCGATTTATAACCTTTCAAACACAATCAATATATATTAGAAGTCCTTTCACTTGCAGAAGTACATCTTGGATCTGTCAATTATGTTATGGTCGGAGTCCCACTCATGGTGATTTGGTTGATTTAGGAGAAGCTGTAGGTATTATTGCGGGTCAATCGATTGGGGAACCTGGAATTCAGCTCACATTAAGAACTTTTCATACTGGTGGAGTATTCACAGGTGGTACTGCCCAATATGTACGAACTCCTTTTCAGGGAAAAATAAAATTCAACGAGGATTTGCTTCATCCTACACGTACCCGTCATGGGCATCCTGCCTTTCTGTGTTCTACAGACTTTTATGTAACTATAGAAAGTCGAGATATTATACATAATATGAGTATCCCTTCGAAAAGTTTGATTTTAGTTCAAAATGATCAATATGTAGAATCAGAACAAGTTATTGCTGAGATTCGCACTGGAATGTCTACTTTTCCTTTGAGAGAGACAGTACAAAAACATATTTTTGCGGAATCAGGAGGAGAACTGCACTGGAGTACTGATGTCTACCATAAACCTAAAGATACATATAAAGATACATATAGTAATGTGCATCTATTACCAAAAACAAGCCATTTATGGGTATTAGCAGGAAGTCCTTGGAGATCCGATAGAGTGTCTTTTTCGGTCCACAAGGATCAAGATCAAATGAATGTTGATTCTTTTTCTATTGAAGAAAGATATATTTCTGACCTCTCAAAAACTAATAATCAATTAAGATATAAATTGTTGGATACTTCTAATAAAGGGGAAATTTTTGAACATTCACGGACTGATCAAATCATATCGAAAAATTTTTCGAATTTCATATATCCTTCTATTTTGCAAGAGAATTCTTATTTCTTGGCGAAAAAGCGAAGAAATCGATTTATTATCCCATTAAAATATGATAAAGAACAAGAAAAAGAACTAATATCTTCTTTTGGGATTTCGATGGAAATACCTATAAACGGTATTTTCCTTCAAAATAAAAGTATTCTTGCTTTTTTTGATGATACACGATACAGAAGAGTCAATTCAGGAATTATTCAATACGGGATCATAGAGATAGAGTCGATCATAAAAAAAGAAGATTTGCTTGAGGATCAAGGAATAAAACAATTTCCGGAATACTATACGTTGATTGAGGATGAAGAAATACAAGAATTTAGCCCGGAATACCAAACTTTGATTGAATATCAAAAATATCAAATGTTGATTGAGTATCAAAAAAAACAAAAATTGAATCCGGAATACCAAATGTTAATAAAAGATCAAGGAATAAAAGAATTTCTGGAAGACCAAATGTTAATTGAGGATCAAGAAAGACAAGAATTCAGTCCAGAATACCAAATGTTAATTGAGGATCAAGAAAGACAAGAATTCAGTCCGGAATACCAAATGTTAATTGAGGATCAAGAAAGACAAGAATTAAGTCCGGAATACCAAATGTTAATTGAGGATCAAGAAAGACAAGAATTCAGTCCGAAATACCAAATGTTAATTGAGGATCAAGAAAGACAAGAATTCAGTCCGGAATATCAAATGTTAATTGAGGATCAAGAAAGACAAGAATTGAGTCCGGAATACCAAATGTTAATTGAGGATCAAGAAAGACAAGAATTCAGTCCGGAATACCAAATATTAATTGAGGATCAAGAAAGACAAGAATTCAGTCCGGAATACCAAATGTTAATTGAGGATCAAGAAAGACAAGAATTGAGTCCAGAATACCAAATGTTAATTGAGGATCAAGAAAGACAAGAATTGAGTCCGGAATACCAAATGTTAAGTGAGGATCAAGAAAGACAAGAATTGAGTCCGGAATATCAAATGTTAATTGAGGATCAAGAAAGACAAGAATTGAGTCCAGAATACCAAATGTTAATTGAGGATCAAGAAAGACAAGAATTGAGTCCGGAATACCAAATGTTAAGTGAGGATCAAGAAAGACAAGAATTGAGTCCAGAATATCAAATGTTAATTGAGGATCAAGAAAGACAAGAATTGAGCCCGGAAAACCAAAGGAAAGTGGATCAGTTTTTTTTCATTCCCGAAGAAGTACATATCTTACCGAAATCCTCTTCTATAAGGGTCCGGAACAATAGTATCATTGGAATAAATACATGGCTCACTTTAAATAAACGAAGCCAGGTAGGTGGATTAGTCCAAGTAAAGAAAACAAGAAAATATATTGAACTTAAAATATTTTCCGGAGATATTCATTTTCCGAGGGAAACAGATAAGATATCCAGGCACAGCGAGATTTTGATACCACGAGAAACAGGAAAAAAAAATTCTAAAAAATTCCAAAAATGGAAAGATTGGATCTATGTTCAAGGGATCACACCTATCAAGAAGAAGTATTTTGTTTCGGTTAGACCTGTAATTACATATGAAATACCTGATGAGATTGATTTAGCAACACTTTTTCCTCAGGATCTCTTGCAAGAAAAAGACAATCTCCAACTTAGAGTTGTCAATTATTTCCTTTATGGAGATAGCAAGTCAATTCGAATAATTTGTCTCAAAAGTATTCAATTAGTTCGGACTTGTTTAGTATTGAATTGGCACCAAGAACAAAATAGTTCTATAGAAGAAGAGGTTCATGCTTCATTTGTTGAGATAAAGACAAATTTTTTAATTCGCAATTTCATAAAAATTGAGTTAATTAAACCTTCATATATCGGAAAAAGATATGAAAGAGCAAGTTCAGGATTCATTCCTGATAATATTTTAGATCGTATTGCTGATAATAGATTAGATCGTAACAATATCAATCCTTTTTATTCCAAGACGAAGATTCAATCATTTAATCAACATCAAGGAACTATGGGTACTTTGTTAAATCGAAACAAGGATTACCAATCTTTTATTATTTTGTCATCATCCAATTGTTCTCAAATGCATCGATTCCAAAATAGTAATAATACTGTGAAAAAAAAAAGGAATCCCCTATTCCTATATATATTTGTTTTGGGTCCACTAGGTACTAGTGTATCTAAAATAATGAATTTTTATATATTTTGTAATTTAATAACTTATAATGAGATCTTATTAAATAAATATTTTTTTTCTAACTATTTTGCTAATTGGTTTGATTTTTTTGACAATTTGAAAGAGATTTTCTTGCTACTCAACATCATTTTACTAGATATAGAGAATTCTAAGTTTGATCCATGTGTCATCGTAAGGCCATCTCTTTTGGAACAGACTGTCAAAGTATTGATTCAAGTCTATAATACATATAGAATACTTCAACCTGAAGTAGCTGAATATTGTTTAATCGATGAGAATAGGAGAATTTACAATCCGGATCTACCGATAAGCTTTTTTTTGAACCCATTCAATTGGAATTGGTACCCTTTCTTTCAAGATGATAGTTGGGAAGAAACATCGACAAAAATAAATCTTGGACAATTTATTTGCGAGAATTTGTGTCTATTTCAAGACGAATCATATGTCAAAAAATCTGGTCAAATTGTAATTATTAATCTTGATTCCTTAATTATAAGATCAGCTAAGCCCTATTTGCTCACTTCAGGTGCAACTATTCATGGTCATTATGGGGAAATATTTTATAAAGGAGATGTATTGGTTACATTTCTATATGAAAAATCGAGATCTAGCGATATAACGCAAGGTCTTCCAAAAGTAGAAAAATTTTTCGAAGTACGTTCGATTGATTTAATATTGATAAACCTAAAAAGGAGAGTTGAAGGCTGGAACCAACGTATATCAAGAATTCTTGGAGTACCTTGGGTTTTCTTCATTGGAGCTGAGCTAACCATAGCCCAAAGTCGTATTTCTTTGGTTAATGAGATCCAAAAGGTTTATCGATCTCAGGGGGTACATATCCATAATAGACATATCGAAATGATTGTACGTCAAGTAACATCAAAAGTGTTGGTTTCAGAAAATGGAATGTCTAATGTCTTTTTACCTAGAGAATTAATTGGATTATTACGAGCCGAACGAGCAGGACGTGCTTTGGATGAAGCAATCTTTTATCGGGCAATCCTATTGGGAATAACAAGAGCCTCTCTAAATACTCAAAGTTTCATATCTGAAGCAAGTTTTCAAGAAACCGCTCGAGTTTTAGCAAAAGCTGCTCTGCGAGGTCGTATTGATTGGTTGAAAGGTCTGAAAGAAAATGTTGTTCTGGCAAGAATTCTACCTATTGGTACCGGATTGAAAAAAAGTTTGTATTCTTCAAGACAAGATAAGAACTTTGCTTTAGAAAAAAAAATAGAAAATCTATTTGAGTTGGAAATGAGAGATATTATGTTACATCATAAAGAATTATTATGATAAATAATTTTTTTCTTCTGATGTGAAAAAAAATCTAAATCAAGAGGTGGAGAATACCACCTTTCCTGAATCATTCTTAAACTTAAAAAAAGAAAGCACAAATCCAATAAGCAACGATTCCCCTCAATCAACAGATCAAAGGAATAGTAAAGACCTAAGACCTAACCAAGATAATAAAGATTCTCAAAGAAATCTATGATATAAGAAATCAATAATATAAGAAATCCATAATATAAGAAATCCATATTAATAATATAATAAATCCATAATATCCATAAAAATAAATCCATAATATCCATAAAAAAGGGAGGTAGAAAAAAGATGAAAAAAAAGAAAAAAAATGGCAGTGCCATATAAATCCACAATATCCATAGAGAGGAGAAGTACAAAGAAGATGAAAAAAAAGAAAAAAAATGGCAGTGCTAGAAAAGATAACAATGAAAAAGAGCAATTTGTTTATGAGGGAACTGTGGTGGAACCGATCAAAGATATCATGTTCCACGTACGTTTGCACCATAATAGTCAAACTGTTCTGGGTTATCTATCTGGCAATATGCGCCGTAATCGTATACGTGTGTTATTAGGGGATAGAGTCAAGATACAAATAAGCGAATTCGATTCAAAAAAAGGAAGAATTTTTTATCGATTTCCTCCTCTATCAAAGCAGACTAGGATAGAACAAACTCATAATGATCATCAAACGATGGAGAATAGCGCCTCTCCTGAATCATTCTTAAACTTAAAAAAAGAAAGCACAAATCCAATAAGCAACGATTCCCCTCAATCAACAGATCAAAGGAATAGCAAAGACACAAAGTTTAACCAAGATGAGACAGATTAGGTTCTTAATTCTCTTTCTGGGACCTAATAAAGAGAAAGAGTTTTTCATCTCAATAAAAAAAATATAAAAAATAGATATAGATTAGATGAGTTTTATTTTTTCCCAATGAATTCAAAAAAAAAAATAAGAAATATGAAAATTGGAGCATCTGTTCGTAAAATTTGTCAAAGATGTCGATTAGTTCGTAGGCGTAGACAACTTACAGTGATTTGTCCCAATTTGAAACATAAAAAAAGGCAAGGTTAATATTTCTCATTCAAAAAAATCTTTCTTTATAAATTTTTGATCACTTTGTTGAACGATTTTTTTTTTATACAGGAAGAAAAGGAAAAAGTTTTTTTTGCTGTAATGGTACTATCTCTAATAATATTTTGCATATTATTTTAATAAATAACATTAAATTAAATAATTAAAGAAGATTTAATAATGAAGAACATTGAAGAATTAAAAAAAAGGAAAGAGAGGGATTCGAACCCTCGGTAAACAAAAGCCTACATAGCAGTTCCAATGCTACGCCTTCAACCACTCGGCCATCTCTCCTATATTATAATTTATATAATATATTATAATATTCTTAAATAAAACTATTCCATGTATCAAATAAAAGAAAAAGGAATGAAGACAAGAAATCATGGATTTTCACCTTTCTTTATTCAAGAATATATTCTTTATTAAAAAATATATGAATATGAAAAAGTAAAATAATGAGTATGAAATAAATATAAAATTATAAAATTCGAATCAGAGTCAATCAAATAAGTATTTCAAAAAATTGTTTTTTTGTCATGTATTCATGGTGAATTACCGGTAGAAGGTTCCATCGGAACAATTATTAAAGGCACCTCGCTTTCAAAAAAAAAAAAAAAGAAAAGGAAATAGGAGATAAAATAGAAAATAACTAATAGATTCATAAAGAATCTACCAATAATTCAAAAAATAATTCTTTGAATTATTTTGCAAATTCAAGAGATTCTTATGGCAATTCTAATAGATATCCACATTATCCTTTTTCTGTGTTCTTTTCCATGGATTTTAGAGATTCTTATAGAGAATGAGAATTTTGATACAATAAAGATGTTTACTCTGTTGAACATGATTATCAAAAGAAAGTTCTCTGATTTCATTAAATATGATTTTATGAAAAAAAAATATTTTTTTACTCTTTTTTTCACTATTTTTTCTTTTTTTTCTCATAAAAAAAAAAACAAAAAATAGTGGAAATCCAAGAGAAATGCAAGTGGAAGCAGAAGAAATGTTTGAACTTCGTAACACAATTGCGGAAATTTATGGACAAAATACTGGTCAACCTATAAATGTTATACAGAATGATCTGGAAAGAGATACTTTTATGTCCACAACCGAAGCTCAAGATTATGCTATTATCGATCATATAGCAATTGAAAAAAATCCTTGATGATCGGAGTTTTTTTTCTCAATTGATAGGAGAATGGGATATCATTCAATTTTTTTCTATCCTATACAAGAACTTTTTGTTTTTGTATAGGATACATCAAAATTTTTTGGTATCCTAAATATAGGATATTCAAGTTGGTGAATTGAAAAAAAATGATCTTTTTTTTTCAGTCAAAATTCGATCAGAGGAAATTTATGAATGTTATATCATCTTCCATTAGAGCATATAATGTGTTATTTGAGGTATCTGCTGTAGAAGTAGGCCAACATCTCTATTGGCAAATAGGAGGTTTACAAATCCATGCCCAAGTACTTATCACTTCTTGGATTGTAATTGGAATTTTGTTAGTGTCAGTCATCATAGCTGTTCGGAATCCACAAACCATTCCAACAGATGGTCAGAATTTTTTTGAATATATTCTCGAATTTATTCGAGATTTAAGCAAAACTCAAATTGGAGACGAATATGGTCCTTGGGTTCCCTTTATAGGAACAATGTTCCTATTTATTTTTGTTTCTAATTGGTCAGGTGCTCTTTTCCCTTGGAAAATTATCGAGTTACCTCGTGGAGAGTTAGCCGCCCCCACGAATGATATAAATACTACGGTTGCTTTAGCTTTACTCACGTCAGTAGCATATTTTTATGCGGGTCTTAGCAAAAGAGGATTGAGTTATTTCGAGAAATATATTAATCCAACTCCAATCCTTTTACCAATTAATATTCTAGAAGATTTTACAAAACCTTTATCTTTGAGTTTTCGACTTTTTGGAAATATATTAGCTGATGAATTGGTAGTTGTTGTTCTTGTTTCTTTAGTCCCTTTAATAATTCCTATACCTGTCATGTTGCTTGGATTATTTACAAGTGGTATTCAAGCTCTTATTTTTGCAACTTTAGCAGCAGCTTATATAGGAGAATCCATGGAGGGTCATCATTAATTCGTCGAAATAGTCTTTTTTTAGCTTAGTTTATCCTAATTCCTTTTTGATTCAAGAAAATCTGTTTGCTTGGTTTGAAAATTTAATTATAGAATATACTATAATATAGTATATAGAAAATAATATAGTATATAGAAAAATATAGGAAGATAAAGCACGATTTAAACATAGGAGAGAGGAGATGGATGATATTTTTGAAGTCTAATTTGTAATAAAAAGGTTACGCTAAAAGTATTTTATTGAATTTTAAAAAGTCCAGTCATTTTTTTATTTGTTTTGAAGAATTTTTATGGAATTCGAATGAGTTCATATTCAATATGGACTGTTTATGTAAGAACAGTTTTTTTATGCAATATGAGATGTTCACTAGCTAAATAACACTATTTATTATTATTTATATATATAATATAATAAATTATTTCTAAAAAAATAGATTAGAAAATAAATGGTCTGTTTCGTCTGTGATTTTTTTGTATTAAAAAAAAAACAGATGAACTAAACGATCTCGAAGAAAGAGTGAAAAATTTGAAATGAAAGAGTGGTTGGAAAGGTATAGAAAAATTAAGACTTTATTCAAAAAATTCCATCATAAATAGAAAAGAAAAAGGAAATATCGAAAAAGTTCTGACAATTCATAAATATTATTTATTTCAATTCGTATCGTAGTTTTGAGTTATTTCGACTAATAGATTTACCTATTTTAAAATAGGTAATAATTCTTTGGTTTTTTGTATCATTAACCTTTTCCTTTTTTTAGTGCGAGGAACTTACTATGAATCCACTGATTTCTGCTGCTTCCGTTATTGCTGCTGGATTGGCTGTGGGACTTGCTTCTATTGGACCTGGGATTGGTCAAGGCACTGCTGCAGGTCAAGCTTTAGAAGGTATTGCAAGACAACCAGAAGCAGAGGGTAAAATACGAGGCACTTTATTGCTTAGTCTAGCTTTTATGGAAGCTTTAACAATTTATGGACTAGTTGTGGCATTAGCGCTTTTATTTGCAAATCCTTTTGTTTAATCCTAGTAATAGCAAAAAAAAGTCACTTAGATTATCTATTTTTTGGTATTTTGAAAACTTTAAACTGTGCTTTTTTTTTCTTCAAATTATATCAATAATTTTTTGAATTTACTTTAATATATATAAAGTAATTTCTAGAAAATTATTTGTATTTTTTGAACCTTTATCCCATAAAGGACTGATTTAAGGATGAGAGATTTCCAGATCGACTCGCCTGTTCTTAGCTTAGTATAAAGCTTAGTATAAAAAAAACTTTTTTCCTTTTTCTTTGTTTAGGAAAGATCTCAAAGGATGAGAGATAATTCATTATTCAAATGAATTAATCTTTAAAGAGATTAAGATATTCCCTAAAAAAAGAGAAATCGATCAAAAAAGGATGAGTGAAGTGATAGAAAAAGAACCTTCTTGTTTGTTAGTCCTATCTATAAGAGGAGAACATATGAAAAATGTAACCGATTCTTTCATTTTCTTGGGTCACTGGCCATTCGCCAGGAGTTTCGGGTTTAATACCGATATTTTAGCAACAAATCTAATAAATCTAATTGTAGTGATTGGTATATTGGTTTTTTTTGGAAAGGGAGTGTGTGCGAGTTGTTTATTTCGAAAAAATGTTGGATTTATCCGGCTTCACTTCCTTTTATTTTTTTCTTTTTTTTTTAAGGAAAGGGGTGTACGATCTCGACGAATTACTTTTGAATAAAATCAGAAATCATATGTAAGAACTATAGCATTTCGTTATTTTTTGGTGAAATAACTTTGATTCTCTATCAAAACCAATCAAAATAAATTGAGATCTTTAACATGGTTAAAGCTAAACTGCTTGAAGTACAGGCAAAATGGTACTCTTTCTACGACTACGTTAGCCACGACTACGTTAGTATCCAAATGGTTGAAAAATGCATACTTGAGAATTTTTTTGATATAGAACACTCATATCGATAAAAATATTTGAACCATTTACTGGAAAAAAAAGAGGTCCATACCTTACCTTCTTTTTTATCCAATGCCGAATTGACGACCTACTGTATAAAAAAAAAGAAATTTTTTGGATTAAAAAAAAAAAAGATAAATTTGAATTTTCAATTTGCTTTTTTATTTTTTATTTATTTAATGAAATCTTTTTGAATTGAATTCAAAAAAATAAATAAAAAACAAGTACGAATAAAGAAACAACTTTGCTGACAATAATTTATAGATTTTTATCTGGTCAGAAGAGTCCTTTTATATATTCAGGTCTTTTATAAGTTTCAATATGGTCGAATATAGCCAGAAAAGAGAGGATAGGCTCATTAGATTCAAGAAAGAATATGTGAATATTCATAAATAATTATAATTGAGCGTGAGAGCCAAATGAATTGAAAGATTCATGTTTGGTTTGGGAAGAGATCATGAAAGTTTTGAATTTCATGCTAAGATAATCTACTTTCATTAAATGATTTATTAGATAATCGAAAACAGAGGATTTTGAACACTCTTCGTAATTCAGAAGAATTACGTAAAGCAGCCATTGAGCAGCTCGAAAAAGCTCAAATTCGTTTCCGGAAAGTAGAACAGGAAGCGAATGAGTATCGGCAGAATGAATATTCTGATCTGGAACGAGAAAAACAAAATCTCATTAAAATTGGTTATGAGAAGTTGAAACAATTTGAAAAAAATAAGAACGAAAGCCTTTGTTTTGAACAAGAAAGAGCAATAAACCAAGTCCGACAACGAATTTTGCAACAAGTCTTACAAAGAGCACTGGGAACTATAAAAAGTTCTTTAAATAGTGAGTTACATTCTCGTACGATCCGTGCTAATATTGCCATTCTCGGTGCCATAGAATGGCAGAAATAATATAACTGATTAGTCCTTCAACTTTTACTTTAGTTTTAAACTTAGGCACTACCTTTTTTTCTTTGCTTTTGAAAAAGAATAAAGAAAGACTTATGGGAACCTTTCGAGCTGACGAAATTAGTAATATTATCCGTGAACGTATTGAACAATATAATAGAGAAGTCAAGATTGTGAATACCGGTACTGTACTTCAAGTAGGTGATGGTATTGCTCGTGTTTATGGTCTTAATGAAGTCATGGCAGGTGAATTAGTAGAATTTGAAGAGGGTACAAAAGGTATTGCTCTGAATTTGGAATCCAAAAATGTTGGCGTTGTATTAATGGGTGATGGTTTGATGATAAAAGAGAGAAGTTCTGTAAAAGCAACAGGAAAAATTGCTCAGATACCTGTTAGTGAAGCTTATTTAGGTCGTGTTATAAATGCCTTAGCTCAACCAATTGATGGAAGAGGCCCGATTCCATCTTCTGA